ACCAAACATGAATCTTTCGATTCATTTGGCTCTCACGCTCAATTATTTATTTTATGTTATGGGCATTCCCATATCTTTTTTTTTAATGTAATGAGCCTACCCTCTCTTTTCTGTTTATATTCAAAAACATCGAAACTGATATAAGACCAGAATATTAGGAGGACTCTTCCGACCAGACAAAAATCTATAATTGTCAGCAAAGTTCTTTCTTTATTTGTATTTGTTCTTTATTTGTATTTGTTCTTTATTTAATTGTAAATTTAAATTTACAATTTTTTTCTATATTTTTTTTATTTCCTTTTTTCTTCAAATCCAAAAATTCCTATTTTTTTTACGTAGGTCGTCGATTCGGCATTGGAAAAAAAGAGCAAGATGCCCATTTTTTTAATAAATGGTTCAAATCATTTTATCGATATGAGTGTTCTATATCAGATAAATTACCAACTATTCATTTTTAAACCATTTCGGTACGTTAGTACCGGTAGAAAGAGTACCATGTTTTGCCTGGACTTCAAACAGTTTAGCTTTAACCATGTTAATGGTCTCACATTATTGGTTGATAGAGAATCAAATTTACCAATAAGTCACGAAATGCTATGGTTCTTACATATGATTTCTTAATTTATTCAGAAATAATTCGTTGAGATCGTGCACTTTTTTTCCTATTTATCCTATAAAATGAATAAAATACCATAAATAAAGTGCAGTCGGATGGATCCAACCTATTCTTGAAATACACAACTCGCACACACCCCCTTTCCAAAAAAAATCAATACACCAAGCACTACACTTAGATTTATTGGATTTGTTGCTAAAATATCGGTATTAAACCCGAAACTCCCGGCGGATGGCCAGTGACCCAAGGAAAGGAAAGAATCGGTTCCATTTTTCATATGCTCTCCTCTTATAGATAGGACTAACAAAGAACAGAGTTCTTTTTGTATCACTTCGTCGTCCCTTTTTTGATCGATTTCTTTTTATTATATAAATTTTATTTCCATTTTTTTTTTTAATGGGAGTAGATTAAATCTAGTAATTTAATTTGATAATTTTGAAATTTCTTACTTGAAGTTTCCAATCCAATAAAATACTTATTAGGTTAAGTCTTGGGTCTCATGTCAATTGTGAAATATCTCGTTTGTTGAAACGATTCCTAAAAAAAGTAAAAAAAAGGTTTCCATTGTACTAAGCTAAGGACGCGAAGGAAGAAAACGAGCGGATCCAGTAATTACTCATCCTCAAAACAGTCCTTCCTTTCCTGGGGTATTGTCTCAACAAATAAATAATTGTAGGAGTAAAGCGTTGATATAATTAGAAGAAGCAAACAGCAATTCTGAGTTAATAAAATAAGAAAAAAGTATAGCGAGTTAAAAAAATAAGAAAAAAAGTATGTAAGGTACTTTTTTACATTTCTAGGATTAAACAAAAGGATTCGCAAACAAAAGCGCTAACGCCACGACCAGTCCATAAATTGTTAAAGCTTCCATAAAAGCTAGACTAAGCAATAAAGTACCTCGTATTTTACCCTCTGCTTCTGGTTGTCTCGCAATACCTTCTACAGCTTGGCCTGCAGCAGTACCTTGACCAACTCCAGGTCCAATAGAAGCAAGCCCTACGGCCAATCCAGCAGCAATAACGGAAGCGGCAGAAATCAGTGGATTCATGGTAAGTTCCTCGCACAAAAAAAAAAGAAATGGTTAATGATACAATCAACCAATGAATTTTTACTTAATTTTTTTTATCATTTTTTTTTTCATTAAGATTTTATCATTAAGATCTATCTGATTAAGATCTATCGGGTCGAAATAACTAAAAACTCCGAATTGAAATGATAATATTACTGAATCGTCAGAACTATTTCGATATCTCATTTTGAGTTTCTACCCATAATGGAGTTTTTGTAAATACATATGTATACAGTTCTAGTTATTGCATTTCTTTGTTTCGAAACATTCTTTCATTCAATTCTTCTTTCCTTTCTTTTTTCTTCTAGATACTATCCTTGAGTTCATCTCTTTTTTGCATTTCATTCAATCCACAATCACAGACGAAACAGAAAGACTTATATTGGAACTATATAAATGCAGTGAACCGCAATCAAATCAATCAATAATATATATATATAGGGTATATAATAATATATATATATATTAGGAATAGTCCTATATAACTAGTAAATATCTAATATCACATATACATTTGTTTCTTCCATAACGTAAACCACCCGCATTTTATATTGAATCGGATTCTAGAATCATTCCTCGAAAGAGACACAGGGGCTGGACTTATAGAGATTACATACATCTAGTGTGACCCCCCCAACCCATCTTTTTTTTTACAATTCCGCAATATCGTCTATCTTTTTTCCTACGACTCTAGGTCGTATATTCATACGTATTTGTATTTGTATCTATTATGTTCCCCAACCAAGTGGATTATCTTGAATCATGCATGAATTGGGATAAGCTTAAAAAAGACTATTTCGAAAACTAGTCAATGATGACCCTCCATGGATTCACCTATATAAGCCGCGGCTAACGTTGCAAAAATAAGAGCTTGAATACCACTTGTAAATAATCCAAGAAGCATAACAGGTATAGGAACTACTGAAGGGACTAAAGAAACAAGAACAACAACTACTAATTCATCAGCCAATATATTCCCGAAAAGTCGAAAACTAAGAGATAAAGGTTTTGTGAAATCTTCTAGGATGTTAATTGGTAAAAGTATTGGGGTTGGTTGAATGTATTTTCCGAAATAACCCAATCCTTTTTTGGTAAGACCCGCATAAAAATATGCCGCTGACGTGGGTAAAGCTAAAGCAACAGTAGTATTTATATCATTCGTAGGCGCAGCTAACTCCCCATGAGGTAATTGTATGATTTTCCAAGGTAAAAGAGCACCTGACCAGTTAGAAACAAAAATAAATAAGAACATAGTTCCAATAAAGGGAACCCAAGGACCATATTCTTCTCCAATCTGAGTTTTGCTCAAATCTCGAATAAATTCAAGGACATATTCGAAGAAATTCTGACCGTCGGTCGGAATGGTTTGTGGATTCCGAACAGCTATGATGACTGAACCTAATAAGATAGCAATTACGACCCAAGAAGTGATAAGTACTTGGGCATGGATTTGTAAACCTCCTATTTGCCAATAGAAATGTTGGCCTACTTCTACACCCGATATATCGTATAACCCTTTGAGTGTTTTAATGGAACATGGTATAACATTCATATTGTCCTCTGACAGAAATTGAACTTCAAAAAAAGGAATTATTTTGATTCAACCATCTATTTCTCAACTCACTAACTTGAATCATTAATCGTATATTTTATTTACGATACCAAGAAATTACATAACATCATAACATAATATCAATATCCCCAGTACTTTTTTTATCTCTTTTTAAAAATTCAAAAATAGTACCGATCCAATAAATCTATGGAGTTGCCAAATAATTAACTAATCTTATTATTCTTAATGATAATCAACGATTTCTTATATAGCTAGAACGACCCTCACAAATTGCAGATACTAATTTGTTAAGAATCAATCGGATTGAAGCTATAGCGTCATCATTTGCTGGAATCGAAATATCTGCGAGATCTGGGTCACAATTTGTATCGATTAAACAAATTGTCGGAATCCCCAAAATGACACATTCTCGAAGAGCCGTATATTCTTCTTGCTGATCAACGATGATCACAATATCAGGCAACCCCGTCATATATTTGATCCCACCGAGATATGTTTGCAAGGTAGATAATTTTCTCTTCAACATTGCTGCATCTCTTTTGGAGAGACAGTTGAGTTTCCCCATCTTTTGTTCTGCTCTTAAGTCCCTGAACTTGTGAAGTCTCGTTTCCGTAGTGGACCAATTCGTTAACATACCACCAAGCCATTTTTTATTAACATAATGACACCGAGCCCTTATTGCAGCTGATGCTACTGAATCCACTGCTTTATTTTTTGTACCAACGATTAAGAAGTTTTTTCCCCTACTTGCTGCATCAAAAACTAAATCACAGGTTTCTGATAAAAAACGAGCAGTTCTAGTGAGATTTGTAATATGAATACCTTTACGCTTTGCAGAGATGTAAGGGGCCATTCTAGGATTCCATTTCTTAGTACCATGACCAAAATGAACTCCTGCTTCCATCATCTCTTCCAAATTGATGTTCCAATATCTTCTTGTCATTTTTCCCCAGACTTCCTTTTTTTTTAACAAAGAGACGAGGTAACCTGAAATAAATAATTGTTCCGATGGAACCTTCTACGGGGGATTGACCGTCGATACACGACCCAAACCATTAATTTCTTTTAATTACTTATTTTATTTATTACCAATTTAATTACTTATTTTATTTTTTACCAAATCAATAATCGGACCAGATAATTGAAAGATAGTTAAAGTGAAAGAAAAGAATCTGCTCTTAGGAATCATTAAATCGCGTAAATGATTGTTCTGATGTCTCATGGAAATTTGTCTCATGGAAATTGTTTTGGACGTAAGAACAAAATAATTCTCTATGGTGTAACAAAATATCTCTTATTTCCAAATGAATGTTCTTGTCTTGCCTTGAAGGGTGTACTAATTTTTGGAATCCGGTACCAACAGGTATAATCCCCCCCAGAACAACGTTCTCTTTCAGGCCTTTCAACCAATCAATACGACCTCGTAGAGCAGCTTTTGCTAAAACTCGAGCGGTTTCTTGAAAACTTGCTTCGGATATGAAACTTTGAGTATTTAGAGATGCCCTCGTTATTCCCAATAAGATTGCCCGATAACAGATCGCTTCGTCCAAAGCACGCCCTGCTCGTTCCGCTCGCAAAAAGCCGATTAATTCTCCAGGTAAAAAAACATTAGACATTCCATCTTCTGAAACCAACACTTTTGATGTTACTTGACGTACAATAATTTCTATATGTCTATTATGGATCTGTACCCCCTGGGATCGATAAACCTTTTGGATCTTATTAACCAAAGAGATACGACTTTGGGCTATGGTTAGCTCAGCTCCAATCAAGAATCCCCAGGGGATTCCAAGAATTCTTTGTATACGTTCGTTCCAACCTTCAACTCTCCTTTCTAGGTTCATCGATATTGAATCAATCGAACGCACTTCTAAGATTTGTTCCACTTTTGGAAGACCTTGCGTTATGTCACCAGATCTCGATTTTTCATATATAAATGTAACTAATGTATCTCCTTCGTAAAGTATTTCTCCATAATGGCTATGAACAGTTGCTCCTGGAGTGGCCAAATAGGGTTTAGCTGATCTTATAACTAAGGAGTCAACATGAACAATGAAAATTTGACCAGATTTTTTTACGTGTGATTCGTATTTGAATAGACATACATTTTCACAAATAAATTGTCCAAGGCTAATTATTGTAGATGTCTCTTCGCAATAATCGTGATGGAGAAAGCACCAATTCAAATGGAATGGATTCCAAATTATGTTACCGCATGGATCGGGATTATAAATCCTCCTATTTTCATCTATTAAACAGTATTTAAGTACTTGGAAAGTCTGTTTAAAATTGTCAAGTAACAAATATTTCTTTAACAAGATATGATTATGAGTTATTAAATAGTAAGATGAAAAAAAATTCGCTATTTTAGGGACAATAGTCCCTAAGGGACCCAGCAAATCCCTAATTTGGATTATGGGATCTGATTCTTTTGTCACATTGTTATTGTTATATTTCGAACCATTGAATGGACCAATTCGAGAACAATTGGATGATGACAAAATTATCAAAGATTGGCATTCATTATTTCGATTCAACAACGTACCGATACCAATAGTTCCTTGATGTTGGGTAAGTGATTGAATCTTCGCCTTGGAATAAAAAGGATTGATATTGGTGCGATCTAATCCATTATCGGAAATCAATACGGAACTTGCCCTATCATACCTTTTTCCGGTATACGAAATAGTGGAATTGACTAACTCAATTCTTATGAAATCACGAATCAGATCATTTGTCCTTACCTCAACAAAGGAAGCATGAACCTCTTCTATAGAACCATTTTTTTCTTGGTCCCAATTCAATACTAAGCAAGTCCGAACTAATTGAATACTTGTGTGATAAATTCCTCGAATTGACTTGCCATTTCCATAAAGGATATAATTGACAACTCTAAGTTGGACATTATCCTTTTCCTGCAAGAGATCCCGAGGGAAAAGTGTTGCTAAATTTATCCCATCAGCTATTTCATATGTGACTACGGACCGAACCGAAACAAAATACTTTTTCTTGGTGGGTGTGATCCGTTGGACATAGATCCAATTTTTCAATTTTTTTGATTTCTTAGAATTTTTTTTTTCCGTCTCTGGTGGTATCAAAATGCCGCTGTGCCTGGATATCTTATCTCTTTCTCCAGGAAAATGAATATCTCCAGAAAAGATTTTCAGTTCAATACTTTTTTTTTTTCTCTCCACTCGGACTAATCCGCCTACCCGGCTTCTTGTATTTAAAGCGAGTTGTGTATCTACTCCAATGATACTATTGTTCCGGACCATTATGAACGAAGATCCGGGTAAGATATGCACTTCTTCGAGAATGAAAAAAAACCGATCTACTTTCTGGTATTTCGGACTAAATTCTTTTGCTCCTCGATACTCAATCAAATCCTCTTTTTTTATGATTGAATCTACCTCTATGGTCCCATATTTAGTAATTCCTGAACTATTTCTTCTGTATCGTGGATCATCAAAATAAGCAAGAATACTATTTCTACGTAAAATACCATTTATGGGTATTTCAATCGAAATACCAAAACAGGGCATTAGTTCTTTATCTCGTTCTTGATCATATTGTAATGGGATAATGAATCTATTTCTTCGTTTTTTCGCCAAGAAATCAGAATTTTCTTGGAGAATAGAAGGATATATGAAATTCCAATGACCATTGGATATGATTCGATCAGGTCTTGAATAGTCAAGAATTTCCCTATCTTTTTTACCAGAAGTATCCAACAATTTATGTCTTACTCGATGATTAGTCATTGAGGGGTCAAAGATATATCTTTCTTCGAAAGAAAAAGAATGAACATTCATTTGATCTTGATCTTTGTGGAGCGAAAAAGACACTATACTGGATCTGCACGGACCTCCTGCTAATATCCATAAATGACTTGTTTTTGGTAATAGATGAACATTACCATGTGTATATTCAGATGCATGGTGGACATCGGTACTCCAGTGCATTTCTCCCTCTGATTCAGAATAAATATGTTTTCGTACCTTCTCTTTAAAACGAAAAGTAGACGTTCCGGCACGAATCTCAGCAATCACTTGTTCTGATTCTACATATTGATCATTTTGAACTAAAATCAAACTTTTTGGTGGAATATTCACATTATGGATAATATCCCGAGTCTCAATAGTTACATACAAGTCTATAGAACATAGAAAAGCAGGATGCCCATGACGGGTACGTGTGGGATAAACCAAATCCTCATTGAATTTTATTTTTCCATTAGAAGGA